GTCCTTGTAGCTTATAACAAAGCATGACACTGAAGATGTCAAGATGGCCGCTTCCACCGCGCCCAAGAACAAAAGACTTAGTCCTAACCTTACTGTTGGTTTTTGCTAGACATATACATGCAAGTATCCGCGCCCCAGTGTAAATGCCCTAGGTACCTTTAATCAAGTCGATAGGAGCGGGTATCAGGCTCACCATAACCGTAGCCCAAAACGCCTTGCACTTGCCACGCCCCCACGGGTACTCAGCAGTAGTTAACCTTAAGCAATGAGTGTAAACTTGACTTAGTCATAGCAAATTCAGGGTCGGTAAATCCTGTGCCAGCCACCGCGGTCATACAGGAGACCCAAATTAACTTTATAACGGCGTAAAGAGTGGTCACATGCTATCCAAGTAACTAAGATTAAAAGACAACTGAGCTGTCATAAGCCCAAGATGTCCATAAGGCCTCTTCCTTAAAGAAAATCTTAGACTAACGATTAATTGAACTCCACGAAAGCCAGGGCCCAAACTGGGATTAGATACCCCACTATGCCTGGCCCTAAATCTTGATGCTTACCCCTACTCAAGCATCCGCCCGAGAACTACGAGCACAAACGCTTAAAACTCTAAGGACTTGGCGGTGTCTCAAATCCACCTAGAGGAGCCTGTTCTATAATCGATGATCCACGATAATACCTGACCATTTCTTGCCAAAACAGCCTATATACCGCCGTCGCCAGCTCACCTCCACTGAAAGCCCAGCAGTGAGCGCAATAGTCTAACCCACTAGTAAGACAGGTCAAGGTCTAGCCTATGGAATGGAAGCAATGGGCTACATTTTCTAGAATAGAACATAACGGCAAAAGGGCATGAAACTGCCCTTTGAAGGAGGATTTAGCAGTAAAGTGGGACAATTGAGCCCTCTTAAAGCCGGCTCTGGGACACGTACATACCGCCCGTCACCCTCCTCGCAAGCGACCAAATCCAACATAAATAATAAGCCAATCAGCTAAAGATGAGGTAAGTCGTAACAAGGTAAGTGTACCGGAAGGTGCACTTAGATTACCAAGACGTAGCTTCAACCAAAGCATTCAGCTTACACCTGAAAGATACCTGACAACACCAGGTCGTCTTGATGCCAAACTCTAGCCCAACCTACATTGACCAGGAATAACAAAGCTACTACCAAAACCAAACTAAAGCATTTACCAGTCCCAGTATAGGCGATAGAAAAGACACCATCGGAGCGATAGAGATCACGTACCGTAAGGGAAAGATGAAATAGTAATGAACAACTAAGCTACAAACAGCAAAGATCAACCCTTGTACCTTTTGCATCATGGTCTAGCAAGAAAAACCAAGCAAAATGAATTTCAGTTTGCCACCCCGAAACCCAAGCGAGCTACTTACGAGCAGCTAACATTGAGCGAACCCGTCTCTGTTGCAAAAGAGTGGGATGACTTGTCAGTAGAGGTGAAAAGCCAATCGAGCTGGGTGATAGCTGGTTGCCTGTGAAACGAATCTAAGTTCACTCTTAATTCACCTCCAAGGAAAATCTAAACCCTAATGAAGCGAATTAAGGGCTATTTAAAGGGGGTACAGCTCCTTTAAAAAAGAATTCAATCTCCACGAGCGGATAAACAACAACACCCTAAAACTACTGTGGGCCCTCAAGCAGCCACCAACAAAGAGTGCGTCAAAGCTCTACATCCTAAAAATATAAAAACCTTGTGACTCCCTCACCACTAACAGGCTAACCTATCTTCCAATAGGAGAATTAATGCTAGAATGAGTAACCTGGGTCCTCCCTCTACGACGCAAGCTTACATCTTTACATTATTAACAAACCACCAATATACGACAAAACCAACAAGCATAGTATTAATTAACTTGTTAACCCGACAGAGGAGCGTCCATTAAGAAAGATTAAAACCTGTAAAAGGAACTAGGCAAACCCGTCAAGGCCCGACTGTTTACCAAAAACATAGCCTTCAGCAAACCAATAAACAAGTATTGAAGGTGATGCCTGCCCGGTGACACCCTGTGTTCAACGGCCGCGGTATCCTAACCGTGCAAAGGTAGCGCAATCAATTGTCCCATAAATCGAGACTAGTATGAATGGCTAAACGAGGTCTTAACTGTCTCTTACAGGCAATCGGTGAAATTGATCTCCCTGTGCAAAAGCAGGGATAAAACCATAAGACGAGAAGACCCTGTGGAACTTCAAAATCAGCAACCACCCCCAAAAACAACCACCCCCACTGGGCTCACTAACCTTAAAGGGCGATGGTCCGCATTTTTCGGTTGGGGCGACCTTGGAGAAAAACAAATCCTCCAAAAATTAGACCACACCTCTAGACTAAGAGCCACCTCTCAACGTGCTAATAGCAACCAGACCCAATACAATTGATCAATGGACCAAGCTACCCCAGGGATAACAGCGCAATCCCCTTTAAGAGTCCATATCGACAAGGGGGTTTACGACCTCGATGTTGGATCAGGACATCCTAGTGGTGCAGCCGCTACTAAGGGTTCGTTTGTTCAACGATTAACAGTCCTACGTGATCTGAGTTCAGACCGGAGCAATCCAGGTCGGTTTCTATCTATGATAAACTCTTCCCAGTACGAAAGGATAGGAAAAGTGAGGCCTATACCACAAGCAAGCCTCCGCCTTAAGTAATGAAACCAACTCAATTACAAAAGGCTATCACACCACACCACGCCCTAGAAAAGGGCAAGCTAGCGTGGCAGAGCTCGGCAAATGCAAAAGGCTTAAGTCCTTTATTCCAGAGGTTCAAATCCTCTCCCTAGCTTATCCCCCCCACAAACCGCCCATGACTAACTACCCCTTTTTAACTAGCCTCATCATAGCCCTCTCCTACGCCATCCCCATCCTAATCGCAGTAGCCTTCCTTACACTTGTAGAACGCAAAGTCTTAAGCTACATGCAAGGCCGAAAGGGCCCAAACGTCGTCGGGCCATTCGGCCTCCTGCAACCCCTAGCAGACGGAGTGAAACTATTCATTAAAGAGCCAATCCGCCCATCAACATCCTCCCCGATCCTCTTTATTGCAACCCCAATATTAGCCCTTCTCCTAGCAATTTCCATCTGAGCCCCACTACCCCTCCCATTCTCTCTTGCAGACCTCAACCTAGGGTTACTATTCCTCCTAGCAATGTCAAGCCTGGCAGTTTACTCCATTCTTTGATCCGGATGAGCCTCCAACTCAAAATACGCCCTAATCGGAGCTCTACGAGCAGTAGCCCAAACCATTTCCTACGAAGTTACTCTAGCAATTATCCTCCTATCCATCATCCTACTCAGCGGCAATTACACCCTTAGCACATTGGCAGTCACTCAAGAGCCCCTGTACCTTATTTTCTCCTGCTGGCCCCTCGCCATGATATGATACGTATCCACACTTGCTGAAACAAACCGAGCCCCGTTCGACCTGACAGAGGGGGAGTCAGAATTAGTCTCAGGCTTCAACGTAGAATATGCAGCGGGCCCCTTTGCCCTATTCTTTCTGGCCGAATACGCCAACATCATGCTCATAAACACACTAACCGCAATTCTATTCTTCAACCCTAGCATGTTTAACTTACCCCCGGAACTATTCCCCGTAGTCCTGGCCACAAAAGTCCTGCTTTTATCTGCAGGCTTCCTATGAGTACGAGCCTCCTACCCACGATTCCGATACGACCAACTAATACATCTTTTATGAAAAAACTTCCTACCCCTCACATTAGCCCTATGTCTCTGACACACTAGCATACCAATCTGCTACGCAGGACTACCGCCCTACCTGTAAACCCAAGGAAATGTGCCTGAATATCATAAGGGTCACTATGATAAAGTGAACATAGAGGTGCACCAACCCTCTCATTTCCTTATCACTTAGAAAAGCAGGGATCGAACCTGCACAAAAGGGATCAAAACCCTCCATACTCCCTTTATATTATTTCCTAGTAGGGTCAGCTAAGCAAGCTATCGGGCCCATACCCCGAAAATGATGGTTTAACCCCTTCCCCTGCTAGTGAACCCGCAAGCAAAACTAATTTTCACCGCCAGTCTCCTCCTAGGAACGACCATCACAATCTCAAGCAACCATTGAATCATGGCCTGAGCCGGCCTCGAAATCAACACACTAGCCATCCTCCCCCTAATCTCAAAATCCCACCACCCCCGGGCTATCGAGGCTGCAACCAAGTACTTCCTAGTTCAAGCAACCGCTTCAACCCTGCTCCTATTCGCCAGCATAGTCAACGCATGGTCTACCGGCCAATGAGACATTACCCAACTAACCAACCCCATCTCCTGTGCAATCCTAACCGCAGCCATTGCAATAAAACTAGGACTGGTCCCATTTCACTTTTGATTCCCAGAAGTCCTCCAAGGTTCCCCCCTAACCACCGGCCTCCTCTTATCCACAGCCTTAAAATTCCCACCAATTACGCTCCTTTACATAACCCACCATTCACTAGACACCAGCCTACTAACCATCATAGCCATTCTCTCCGTAGCCATAGGGGGGTGAATAGGACTAAACCAGACACAAATCCGAAAGATCCTTGCCTTTTCCTCCATCTCACACCTGGGTTGAATAGCCATCATCATTGCCTACAACCCAAAACTGACTTTATTAAACTTCTACTTATACTCACTGATAACCGCAGCCGTATTCCTTACCTTCCACTCAACCAAAACTCTAAAACTATCAACACTAATAACCTCCTGAACAAAAACACCCGCCCTGAACGCAGCACTTCTCCTAACTCTACTCTCCCTAGCAGGCCTTCCTCCCCTGACAGGCTTCCTCCCGAAATGACTCATTATTCAAGAACTAACAAAACAGAGCATGGCCCCCGCGGCGGCAATAATTTCTATACTCTCCCTACTAGGTCTATTCTTCTACCTTCGCCTTGCCTATTGCGCCACAATCACACTTCCACCCCACACCACCAACCACATGAAACAATGACACATCAATAAACCAACCCCCTCCTTGATTGCTGCTCTAATGACTACATCCGTCATGCTTCTCCCCATCTCACCTATATTATCCACTATCACCTAAGAAACTTAGGATGACCCAAACCGAAGGCCTTCAAAGCCTTAAACAAGAGTGAAACCCTCTTAGTTTCTGCTAAGATCCGCAGGACATTACCCTGCATCTCCTGAATGCAACCCAGACACTTTAATTAAGCTAGGACCTTACCGCTTGCTAGACAGATGGGCTTCGATCCCACAACAGTATAGTTAACAGCTATATGCCCAAACCTACAGGCCTCTGCCTAAGACCCCGGCACACGACTAATGCGCATCAATGAGCTTGCAACTCACTATGAACTTCACTACAGGGCCGATAAGAAGAGGAATTGAACCTCTGTAAAAAGGACTACAGCCTAACGCTTATTCACTCAGCCATCTTACCTGTGACCTTCATCAACCGATGACTATTCTCAACCAACCATAAAGATATTGGTACCCTTTACCTAATTTTCGGCGCATGAGCTGGAATAGTCGGTACCGCCCTAAGCCTCCTAATCCGAGCGGAACTAGGCCAACCCGGAGCCCTACTAGGAGACGATCAAATCTATAATGTAATTGTTACAGCCCACGCCTTCGTAATAATTTTCTTTATAGTGATACCAATTATAATCGGAGGTTTTGGAAACTGACTCGTACCTCTAATAATCGGAGCACCGGACATAGCATTCCCTCGAATAAATAACATAAGCTTCTGACTACTTCCTCCATCCTTCCTTCTCCTACTAGCCTCTTCTACCGTTGAAGCAGGAGCAGGAACCGGCTGAACTGTATACCCCCCACTAGCAGGAAACCTAGCCCATGCTGGAGCCTCAGTAGACCTGGCTATCTTCTCCCTTCACTTAGCCGGTATCTCATCCATCCTAGGAGCAATCAACTTCATCACAACAGCAATCAACATGAAACCACCTGCCCTATCACAATATCAAACACCCCTGTTCGTCTGATCCGTACTAATCACCGCAGTTCTTCTTCTACTCTCACTCCCAGTCCTAGCCGCTGGCATTACAATGCTACTTACAGACCGCAACCTCAACACCACCTTCTTTGACCCAGCCGGAGGAGGAGACCCCATCCTTTACCAACACCTCTTCTGATTCTTCGGCCATCCAGAAGTCTACATCCTAATTCTACCAGGATTTGGCATCATCTCCCATGTCGTAGCCTACTACGCAGGGAAAAAAGAACCATTCGGCTACATAGGAATAGTATGAGCCATACTGTCTATCGGATTCTTAGGCTTTATTGTCTGAGCCCACCACATATTTACAGTAGGCATGGACGTAGACACCCGAGCCTACTTTACATCTGCCACAATAATCATTGCCATCCCCACTGGCATCAAAGTATTCAGCTGACTAGCAACATTGCATGGAGGCACAATCAAATGAGACCCCCCTATACTATGAGCACTAGGCTTTATCTTCTTATTCACCATCGGAGGACTGACGGGAATTGTACTAGCAAACTCCTCACTAGACATCGCCCTGCATGACACCTACTACGTGGTAGCTCACTTCCACTACGTACTCTCAATAGGAGCAGTGTTTGCAATCCTAGCAGGCTTTACCCACTGATTCCCACTATTCACTGGGTACACCCTACACCCCACATGAGCAAAGACTCACTTTGGAGTAATATTTGTAGGTGTAAATCTAACTTTCTTCCCCCAACACTTCCTAGGCCTAGCTGGCATGCCACGACGTTACTCAGACTATCCAGACGCCTACACACTATGAAACACTATCTCCTCTATCGGCTCACTAATCTCCCTAACCGCCGTAATCATGCTGGTATTCATCATCTGAGAGGCTTTCGCATCCAAACGCAAAGCCCTACAACCAGAACTCACAAGCACAAACATTGAGTGAATCCACGGCTGCCCTCCCCCATACCACACCTTCGAAGAACCAGCCTTTGTCCAAGTCCAAGAAAGGAAGGAGTCGAACCCCCATATGTTGGTTTCAAGCCAACCGCATATAAACCACTTATGCTTCTTTCTCATTAAGAAGTGTTAGTAAAACAATTACATAGCCTTGTCAAGGCTAAGTCACAGGTGAAAACCCTGTACACCTCAACATGGCTAACCACTCACAACTTGGCTTCCAAGACGCATCATCTCCTATTATAGAAGAACTCGTAGAATTCCACGATCACGCTTTAATAGTCGCCCTAGCTATTTGCAGCTTAGTCCTTTACCTACTAACCCTAATACTCACAGAAAAGCTATCATCTAGCACAGTCGACGCACAAGAAATCGAACTCGTTTGGACAATCTTACCAGCTATCGTCCTAATCATACTCGCCCTTCCATCTCTACAAATCCTCTACATAATAGATGAAATTAACGAACCCGATCTAACCCTAAAGGCCATCGGCCACCAATGATACTGAACCTACGAATACACCGACTTCAAAGACCTCACATTCGACTCGTACATAACACCAACCACCGACCTTCCACTAGGACACTTTCGACTATTAGAAGTCGACCACCGTGTAGTAGTCCCAATAGAATCCCCTGTACGAGTCATTGTCACTGCTGACGACGTCCTTCACTCATGAGCTGTTCCAAGCCTCGGTGTAAAAACTGACGCTATCCCAGGACGCCTCAACCAAACCTCATTCACTGCCACTCGGCCCGGTGTCTTCTACGGACAATGCTCAGAAATCTGTGGAGCCAACCACAGCTTCATACCAATCGTAGTAGAATCCGCTCCACTAGCTAACTTTGAGAGCTGATCATCCCTTTTATCATCATAATCATTAAGAAGCTATGAAACAGCGCTAGCCTTTTAAGCTAGAGAAAGGGGACACAACCCCCCTTAATGGTATGCCCCAATTAAACCCAAGTCCATGACTTTTTATCATGATAACTTCATGACTCACCTACTCCCTAATCATTCAACCTAAACTCCTATCATTTGTAACCGCAAACCCACCATCTAACAAAACACTCGTAGCCCCAAGCACTACCCCTTGAGCCTGACCATGAACCTAAGCTTCTTTGACCAATTTTCAAGCCCATCCCTCCTAGGAGTACCCTTAGTCCTCATCTCCCTGCTATTCCCAGCCTTACTTCTGCCAACTCTTGATAACCGATGGGTTACTAACCGACTTTCAACCCTACAACTATGATTCATCAACCTCACTACAAAACAGCTACTAATACCACTAGACAAAAAAGGGCACAAATGGGCCCTAATCCTCACATCACTAATAATCTTCCTCTTACTAATTAACCTACTAGGCCTACTACCCTATACATTCACTCCAACCACCCAACTTTCCATAAGCCTAGCCCTAGCCTTCCCTCTATGACTAGCCACTCTCCTCACAGGCCTACGAAACCAACCTTCTGCTTCCCTAGGCCACCTCCTACCAGAGGGCACCCCTACACCACTAATCCCAGCCCTCATTCTAATCGAAACAACAAGCTTGTTAATTCGTCCCTTGGCACTAGGAGTACGCCTAACAGCTAACCTCACAGCAGGACACCTTCTTATTCAACTCATCTCTACAGCCACAACAGCCCTATTCTCTACCATGCCCGCAGTCTCCCTCCTAACCCTTTTAGTACTCTTCCTGCTAACCATTCTAGAAGTGGCGGTAGCCATGATCCAAGCCTACGTCTTTGTCCTCCTACTAAGCCTTTATCTACAAGAAAACATCTAACTACAATGGCCCACCAAGCACATTCTTATCACATAGTAGACCCAAGCCCCTGACCCATTTTCGGAGCAGCCGCGGCCCTTCTCACGACCTCTGGCTTAACCATATGATTCCACTACAATTCGCCCCAACTTCTTGTTATCGGGCTCCTATCCACCGCTCTAGTAATGATCCAATGATGACGGGATATTGTCCGAGAGAGCACATTTCAAGGACACCACACCCCCACCGTACAGAAAGGCCTACGATACGGGATAGTCCTGTTCATCACATCAGAAGCCTTCTTCTTTCTAGGATTTTTCTGAGCTTTCTTCCATTCTAGCTTAGCCCCCACCCCAGAACTAGGAGGACAATGACCCCCTGTTGGAATCCAGCCCCTTAATCCCATGGAAGTCCCCCTCCTAAACACTGCTATCCTACTGGCTTCAGGGGTCACCGTCACATGAGCCCACCACAGCATTACCGAGGCCAATCGAAAACAGGCAATCCAAGCCCTCGCCCTAACAGTGCTCCTGGGCTTTTACTTTACAGGCCTTCAAGCCATGGAATACTACGAAGCCCCATTCTCCATTGCCGATGGCGTCTACGGCTCAACCTTCTTTGTCGCCACCGGCTTCCACGGGCTACACGTCATCATTGGCTCTACGTTCCTATCAGTATGCCTCCTCCGTCTAATCAAATACCACTTCACCTCCAACCACCACTTCGGCTTTGAAGCTGCCGCTTGATACTGACATTTCGTAGACGTTGTTTGACTATTCCTCTACGTATCAATCTATTGATGAGGATCCTACTCTTCTAGTATATTAATTACAATCGACTTCCAATCCTTAAAATCTGGTTTAACCCCAGAGAAGAGTAATGAACATAATCCTATTCATAATCACCCTCTCTCTAACCCTAAGTATTGCCCTAACCGCCCTAAACTTTTGATTGGCCCAAATAAACCCTGACTCAGAGAAACTATCCCCATACGAATGCGGCTTTGACCCCCTAGGGTCTGCTCGACTCCCCTTTTCAATCCGATTCTTTCTAGTAGCTATCCTATTTCTACTGTTCGACCTAGAAATCGCCCTTCTTCTCCCCCTCCCATGAGCAACCCAACTTCAGTCGCCTACCTCCACACTAGCATGAACCTTCATCCTCATCCTTCTCCTTACTGCAGGACTGATCTATGAGTGGGCTCAAGGGGGTCTAGAATGGGCAGAGTAGGAGAAAGCTAGTCTAACCAAGACAGTTGATTTCGGCTCAACAAATTATAGTCACCACCCTATAGCTTTCTTTATGTCCCTCCTCCACCTATGCTTTTTCTCTGCCTTTACACTAAGTAGCTTAGGCCTTGCCTTCCACCGAACTCATCTAATCTCGGCCCTATTATGCCTAGAGAGCATGATACTATCAATATACATTGCCCTAGCTATATGACCCATCCAAACACAAACACCATCCTCAACCATCCTGGCTATTCTCATACTATCATTCTCCGCCTGCGAAGCAGGGACAGGACTAGCACTACTAGTAGCTTCCACCCGAACTCACGGCTCAGACCACCTTCACAACTTCAACCTACTAAAATGCTAAAAATCATCATCCCAACTCTCATACTCCTCCCTCTAACCCTGCTCTCCCCCCACAAACACCTATGAACCAACACTACAGCTCATAGCTTCCTAATCGCTACAATCAGCCTTCAGTGACTCACGCCAACGTATTACCCAAGTAAAAGCTTAACCCACTGAGCCTCCATCGATCAAATTTCTTCCCCCCTATTAGTACTCTCATGCTGACTACTCCCCCTAATAATTATAGCAAGCCAAAATCACCTAGAACAAGAACCCCACACTCGTAAACGCACTTTCATCGCAACAATAATCCTAGCCCAACCATTCCTTATCCTAGCTTTTTCAGCCTCAGAACTAATACTATTCTACATTGCATTCGAAGCCACCCTAATCCCCACACTAATCCTTATCACACGATGAGGAAGCCAGCCCGAACGACTAAGCGCTGGCATTTACCTCCTATTCTACACGCTCGCCAGCTCCCTCCCCCTTCTAATCACTATCTTACACCTCCAAAACCAAATTGGCACATTATTCTTCCCCATACTCAAACTATCACACCCAACAATTACATCCTCCTGAACAGGCCTTTTAGCCAGCTCGGCCCTCCTACTGGCCTTCATAGTAAAAGCACCCCTATACGGCCTTCATCTATGACTGCCCAAAGCCCACGTAGAAGCCCCCATTGCCGGCTCCATGCTACTCGCCGCCCTGCTCCTAAAACTAGGAGGATATGGTATTATACGAATCACCATCCTGGTAAACCCCTCACTAAACAATCTTCACTACCCGTTTATCACCCTTGCACTATGAGGGGCCCTAATGACTAGCGCTATTTGTCTACGACAAATCGACCTAAAATCATTAATTGCCTACTCCTCCGTCAGCCACATAGGCCTAGTCGTAGCTGCAACAATAATCCAAACCCAATGAGCTTTCTCAGGCGCAATAATCCTGATAATCGCCCATGGATTAACATCTTCCATACTATTCTGCCTAGCAAACACCAACTACGAACGAACCCACAGTCGAATCCTCATCCTCACACGAGGACTACAACCCTTATTACCACTAATGGCCATCTGATGACTTCTAGCCAACCTAACAAACATGGCACTCCCACCCACAATCAACCTGATAGCCGAACTAACCATCATAATCGCCTTATTCAACTGATCCTCCCTAACGATCATTTTAACCGGGGCTGCTATCCTACTAACCGCCTCATACACCCTCTACATGCTCACAATAACACAACGAGGGGCACTTCCACCCCACATCACATCAATTCAAAACTCATCAACACGAGAACATCTCCTGATGGCCTTACACATAATCCCCATAATCCTTCTTATCCTCAAGCCTGACCTTATCGCAGGCATCCCCACATGCAGGTATAGTTTCAACCCAAACATTAGACTGTGATTCTAAAGATAGAAGTTAAACTCTTCTTACCTACCGAGGGGCGGTTTAACCAACAAGAACTGCTAATTCTTGCATCTGAGTCTAAAATCTCAGCCCCCTTACTTTCAAAGGATAATAGCAATCCAATGGTCTTAGGAGCCACTCATCTTGGTGCAAATCCAAGTGAAAGTAATGGACCTACCACTAGTCCTAAACACACTAATACTACTAATCCTAGCAACCCTGTCCACTCCAATCATCCTCCCCTTACTATCAAACAGCCTCAAGAACTCTCCGGCCATTATCACAAGTACTGTCAAAACCTCTTTCTTTATCAGCCTAGTCCCCATGACCATCTACCTGCACTCAGGGACAGAAAGCCTAATTCACCTATGAGAATGAAAGTTCATCATAAACTTCAAAATCCCCATTACCCTAAAGATAGACTTCTACTCCCTCACATTCTTTCCAATCGCCCTATTCGTGTCATGATCCATCCTACAATTTGCAACATGATACATAGCCTCAGACCCCCATATCACAAAATTCTTCACCTACCTTCTTCTATTCCTTATCGCAATACTCATCCTAATCGTCGCCAACAACCTATTCGTACTCTTTATCGGCTGAGAAGGGGTCGGAATTATATCATTCCTCCTAATCAGCTGATGATACGGACGAGCAGAAGCCAACACCGCCGCTCTACAAGCCGTCCTTTATAACCGAGTAGGAGATGTTGGCCTAATCCTATCCATGGCATGACTAGCCTACACCATAAACACCTGAGAAATCCACCAACTAACCTCCCAACATCCATACCCCACTCTTCCCCTCCTAGGTCTCATCCTAGCTGCAACAGGCAAATCCGCACAATTTGGACTCCACCCATGACTTCCAGCCGCCATAGAGGGCCCTACCCCAGTATCCGCCCTACTCCACTCTAGCACAATGGTAGTAGCTGGGATCTTCCTACTCATTCGCATGCATCCCCTGCTCAACAACAACCAAACCGCTCTTACCTTGTGTCTTTGCCTAGGAGCTCTATCCACACTATTTGCAGCTACGTGCGCTCTCACCCAAAATGACATCAAAAAGATCATTGCTTTTTCCACATCAAGCCAACTAGGGCTAATAATAGTAACCATCGGACTAAATCTGCCCCAACTAGCCTTCCTGCACATTTCAACCCACGCCTTCTTCAAGGCCATACTATTCCTATGCTCGGGATCAATCATCCACAGCCTCAACGGCGAACAAGATATTCGAAAAATAGGAGGCTTACAAAAATTACTCCCAACAACCACTTCATGTCTTACCATCGGCAACCTTGCCCTAATAGGAACCCCTTTCCTCGCAGGCTTCTACTCAAAAGACCAAATCATCGAAAGCCTAAGTACCTCCTACCTAAACACCTGAGCCCTCCTACTAACCCTTCTAGCCACATCATTCACTGCAGTCTACACTACACGCATAACCGTACTAGTTCAAACCGGCTTCACTCGAATCCCCTCCCTAACCCCAATCAATGAAAACGACCCCGCAGTCACCTCACCAATCACCCGCCTTGCACTAGGAAGCATTACAGCAGGTTTCCTAATCACCTCCTTCACACTCCCTGTAAAAACCCCTCCCATGACTATACCCCTATCCATTAAAATCACAGCCCTAGTAGTCACAGTCCTAGGAATTGCCCTAGCCCTAGAACTCTCATCAATAGCCCAAACCCTAATCCGCCCCAAACGAAACTCGTTTTCAAACTTCTCCACCTCCCTAGGGTACTTTAACCCCCTAGCCCACCGTTTCACCACAACAAACCTACTAAACGGGGGCCAAAAAATCGCTTCTCACCTGATCGACCTCTCTTGATACAAAATATTCGGCCCAGAAGGGCTGGCCAGCCTACAAATAACAGCAGCTAAAACCGCCACCTCCCTACACCCAGGACTAATCAAAGCCTACCTAGGAACCTTCGCCCTATCCATCTTCATCATCCTTACATCCACGTACAGAAGATAAACTTAATGGCCCCCAACCTTCGTAAAAACCACCCCCTACTAAAAATCATCAACGACTCTCTGGTCGACCTACCCACACCATCCAATATTTCAACTTGATGAAACTTCGGCTCCCTCCTGGGCATCTGCCTAGTCACACAAATTGTCACAGGACTTTTACTAGCCACACACTACACAGCAGACACCTCCCTAGCCTTTTCCTCTGTAGCTCACATATGCCGAAACGTTCAATTCGGATGACTGATCCGAAACCTTCATGCAAACGGAGCTTCCTTTTTTTTCATTTGCATTTACCTACACATTGGACGAGGACTTTACTACGGCTCATACCTAAACAAAGAGACCTGAAATGTCGGGGTTATCCTCCTCCTAACCCTAATAGCGACTGCCTTCGTAGGTTACGTCCTTCCATGAGGACAAATATCATTCTGAGGCGCTACAGTAATCACTAACCTATTCTCAGCCATCCCCTACATCGGTCAAACCCTAGTAGAATGAGCCTGAGGAGGCTTTTCAGTAGACAACCCCACTTTAACCCGATTCTTTGCTCTTCACTTTCTCCTCCCATTTGTAATTGCAGGCCTCACATTAGTCCACCTCACCTTTCTCCACGAAACCGGCTCAAACAACCCCCTAGGCATTCCCTCAGATTGCGACAAAATTCCATTCCACCCATACCACACGACAAAAGACGTTCTAGGCTTCGTCCTAATACTCATTCCACTCGTCTCATTAGCTTTATTCTCCCCAAACTTACTAGGAGACCCAGAAAATTTCACGCCGGCCAACCCTCTAGCCACACCCCCCCACATTAAGCCAGAATGATACTTCCTATTTGCATACGCCATCCTACGATCCATCCCAAACAAACTAGGAGGCGTACTAGCCCTGGCAGCCTCCGTCCTAGTCCTATTCCTCATTCCCATGCTCCATACATCCAAACAACGCTCAATAACTTTCCGCCCCCTATCCCAAATTCTATTCTGAACCCTAGTAGCCAACCTCCTCATTCTCACCTGAGTAGGCAGCCAACCAGTCGAACACCCATTCATTATCATCGGACAAGTAGCTTCCTTCACCTACTTCGCTATTATCCTCGTCCTATTCCCCCTTGTAGCTATCCTAGAAAACAAGCTACTAAAGCTCTAATCAACTCTAATAGTTTATGAAAACATTGGTCTTGTAAGCCAAAGATTGAAGACTGCACCCCTTCTTAGAGTTAATTCCGACCCCCCCCTTCCCCCCCACGCCTGAATTCCAGCGTGCTTTTAGGGTATGCACTACTTTGCATTACACTATTTACCCCATCAGACACTAAGACAATGTAGGACCTTCCACATCACACCCAACTTCTCCACCCCCCCAAGCCAAACATTTTCTCCAATGAGATGTTGTGCGAGCCATTACCTTACCAGGCACATTCCCACTTCAGGTACCATAAACCCAAGTGATCCTACCACAAGCCGCGCAGGCGTTACTTGAGGTCGAAACCAGCCACTCGTACCAAAACCCCTCGAAGCATACGAATAATGTCACAGTACTCCTTTGAATGCTCCTAGACATACAATTCGCCCACCTCCTAGGTAAACCCTTTTCCTACAGCCTTCAGGAACTCCCAAGCCAGAGGACCTGGTTATCTATTGGCCGTGCTCCTCACGAGAACCGAGCTACTCAACGTCAGTTATACCCTCGTTATTGGCTTCAAGGACATACATCCCCCCTACACCCCTTGCCCAACTTGCTCTTTTGCGCCACTGGTTCCTATTTCAGGGCCATAACTTGATCTAATCCTTCCTTCTTGCTCTTCACAGATACAAGTGGTCGGTTGAATACTCCTCTTCCCTTTCGTTATCGCGGCATACCGACCGTCTCTGCGCTTTTTCCTTTCTGGGGGTCTCTTCAATAAACCCTTCAAGTGCGTAGCAGGAGTTATCTTCCTCTTGACATGTCCATCACATGACCGTCGAACGGCTTCATCGCCCTCAGGAGCTTCCTAAGTGTCATGGTGTGTCGGATAAGGTCGTCTCACATTTTGCCCTGATGCACTTTAACCCCATTCATGAAACCCGCGCTTTTTACCTATAATAAGCACTATATAGTGTCATGCTTGCCGGACAAAGTTTGTAATATTACCCGTTTCTAGGAATCCATACCCAAAACCTTCAAATTTACCCATCATCTTTTATGTTTGTTTTTTTCATTCGCTAAATTCACCAAAAAAATAGCTATATTTCCCTACAAACATCAAAACACCATTTAATCCACCCCCAACATCAAACCCATCCACACAATCAAACTAAGCCAAACCACCTACATCCTCAGAAAGAAAGGAATCAAACCTCCATCACCAACTCCCAAAGCTGGCATTTTAAACTAAACTACTTTCTGATCTTCCTTTTTTCCCCCCCTAAACAGCCCGAATTGCCCCCCGAGACAACCCCCGAACAAGTTCCAAAACCACAAACAACGTCAACAATAACCCTCACCCCCCCGTCAAAAGTAACCCTACCCCCCACGAATAAAACATAGCCACCCCACTAAAATCCAACCGTAATGACGACAGACCCGAGCTATTCACCGTCCCCCCCTCAAGCGACAGACCAGCCGATCCCACCATAACGACCCCAGCAACCACAACCAAACTCATCCCCAAACCATACCCAATAACCCCTCAGTCAGCCCATGCTTCAGGATAAGGATCTGCCGCTAAAGACACCGAATAAACAAACACCACCAACATCCCCCCTAAATAAACCATAACCAGCACCAAAGACACGAAGGAAACCCCCAAACTTACCAATCAACCACATCCCGCAACAGACGCTACAACTAAACCCATCACCCCATAATAAGGAGACGGATTAGATGCAACTGCCAAACCCCCAAAAACAAAAAGTAATCCTAAGAATAATACAAAGCTTATCATAATTCCCACCCGGCCTCTCTCCGGGATCCGTGGCCTGAAAAACCACCGTTATCAACTTTAACTATGAGAACCCCACACCACGCAACAAACATGTCCACCCCAACCACCAGAGACCTACACCCAAACTTCAAAATCTGCTGTTACTTTTATCTTTAACTTTTCATTCATCATGCCCATCCCAGAAAAACCCACCTGCCCTAAAAACCAAACAAAAACACACCTTTGAACAACTAAC